ACTGAAAGAAGAGAAAAAGAAAAGAATGAATTTGTGGGTTGAAAAAAATAAAATATAAAAAATAATATAATTTTTACATGTAAAAGTGATGGGAAACAAATAATATCCTTTACATACCCGCCCAGTTTATCGACTTTTTCGGAAATGCTAGAACGAAGAATTTCTTTGTTTCCCATCATCTTCTGTATCTTTATAAGTATTCATGATTGCACGTGAATATAATTTTTTTCTCGTTCCAAAAGTATATGATCCTTTTTTTAACGGACCATATCGAGGAACGAGAAAAAAATTATATTCACGTGCAATCATAGAAGTACTTATAAAGATAAATAAGATTCATGATCTAATTCATTAATGATTCCGTAGAACTCCATCGTCAATCATTTTTGAATTCTACAGAAGAAAAAGGAATTGATTCAGAAAGTCAAGCAAAATATTTGCAATTTGTATTTGATGTAATTACAACACATACAAAAGATCAAAAAACAATTACTTCCTGAATCTATTTACTTTAATAATAGCTAAATCTATTCGCTCCTCACGTTTAAAAGAAATTCCTATTGATCCAATGAACAAAGTAAATAGTACTAATACAAGGAGAGGAAATAACATAGTATTGCTTGATTCGTGAGGATAAATATAAGCGTACCTATTTTTAAAGTAAGTACTAAAGTCTCGTATCTTACTTCTTACATTCTTGCTCAATTTTATATATATCTTTTGAAAAAAAACAAACCTTATTCTTATTCATGTTTGAAAAAAAGAAATTCCTATTTACTTTATTAAGTGTCCCTTTTCCCCATAGAGATATTGAATAAAACGAGCTATTTTTTGTATTACTAAGACTACTATAATCTTGAAAATGAATGCGCAAATAACCATCAAAGGTAAGTAAGTACATCCTAAACATGAATAAAAAATAGCTAGTTATATTCGATAGTACAACCAACTATCGTGAAGAATTTCATCTTTGGACCAAAAACAAGCAAGAGGCGGAATACCACAAAGAGAAAGTGTACCTAAAAAAAAAGTAGTTTTTGTAATTGGAACATATTTTGTTAAACCTCCCATAAGAACCATATTCTGACTTTTCTCTGGCGAATATCCAACAATAGGTTCCATTGAATGAATAATGGATCCGGATCCCAAAAACAATAAAGCTTTAGAATAGGCATGGGTGATCAAATGGAATAAAGCAGCTCGATAAGAACCTATACCTAAAGCTAACATAATATAACCCAATTGAGACATTGTAGAATAAGCTAAACTTCTTTTAATGTCTCTTTGGGCAAGAGCTAAAGTAGCTCCTAAAAGTACTGTTATTATACCTACTAAACAAATGAGATTCATTATGTAAGGTATAACTATGAAAAGAGGAAGAAGCCGAGCTACAAGAAAAATTCCTGCTGCTACCATAGTAGCAGCGTGTATAAGAGCCGAAATAGGAGTGGGGCCTTCCATGGCATCAGGTAACCATACGTGAAGGGGGAATTGTGCGGATTTAGCAACTGCACCGACAAATAATAAAAAGGCACATAAAGTAGCAAATAAAGAATTGACCCCATTAGTTATGGATCAAGGTATTCGAAACTACCAGTTATCCAATAAAATCCTAAGGTTCCTAATAATAAACCAAAATCTCCTATACGATTAGTTACAAAAGCTTTTTGACAAGCACTTGCTGCAATGGGTCGTGTGAACCAAAAGCCTATCAATAAATATGAACACATTCCCACTAGTTCCCAAAAAATATAAATTTGTATCAAATTGGAACTAGTAACTAATCCCAACATTGAAGCATTGGAAAAACTCATATGAGCAAAAAATCTCAAATATCCTTGGTCATGAGACATATAATTGTCACTATAAATAAAAACCATGATTCCAACAGTAGTAATAAACCATGATTCCAACAGTAGTAATTAGTATTGACATAATAGAAGTAAGTGGATCGATCAAGTGTCCGAACTCTAATAAAAAATCATTATTGATGGTCCAAGACCATAGATATTGATAGGTCAAACTTCCATTTATTTGCTGAATAGACAGATTGGCCGAAAACCACATAGCTATACTTAGTAGTAAAACACTTAGGAAAGCCCACATACGACGAAGATCTTTTGTTGCTGTCGGAATAAGTAGAAGTCCAAATGCTATTGACATAGTAACTGGGAGCGGAAAAAGGGGTATTATCCATGCATATTTATATGTATTATTCCATAATAAAACAAATTGTTCTTTTTTCTTATAATTGTTTCCGATTCACCAATTCTGATTTCTTTCGAAAAGAACAAAACAATAAGAAAAAAAAAATATGAAAAAGATCAAATACAAAAATACAAATATTTGAATTATGACTTTTTGTTTTATCAAATATTTGAAATAAAAGTTGCAATTGGTTGGTAAAATATCAAATAATATGATCAAATAATTAGTCAAGTTTCTTACTTAGTTATTCTAACTTCAAACTCTAGAAAAGAAAGATATTTTTGAAATAATATGACATCATATGAGATTTTGAATAATTGGATTTTCCCTTTACATTATATTCTAATTATGTAAAATGGAAAATTATGTAATTTCTATTCTATATTATATATTTCTATATATTTATATATATCTTTATATGTATTAAGTATAGATAATGACTAATAAAGAGTAATTTATTTTGAACAATATATGTCTTTCACATACAACGATAAAAATGAGTCACCTACCTTTTGAATGGCAGTTCCAAAAAAACGTACTTCTATGTCAAAAAAGCATATTCGTAGAAATCTTTGGAAAAAAAAAGGATCTTTAGAGGCAGTAAAAGCTTTTTCTTTAGCTAAATCTGTTTCCACCGGACAGTCAAAAAGTTTTTTTGTGCGACAAAAAAAAGTCTTGGAAAAATCTTAATTGACATGTTTCAAAGAACTTCCAAATTTCCATTTTTGAATTGGAAGACAAATGATTCAATTTTACTAATGTATTGTGTATTTTCTTTGTATTTCACTTCTCCATATTAGTTAGAGCTAAGTAATATGAAAAAGAAGAATCTTTCTGTCTACTGGATTCAAAGTATTCAGTATTGTGTATTTTCTTTTTTTTCTCATTTTTTTATATTTTTTATAGTCTTTCTCTCTTTCTATTATATTCTATTTATTGAAATTTCTATTGATTTATATTGAATTCGTGAGATGTTTTTTTCTTTCCTATGAATTGTGCTTTTCGAAATAGAAAAGCACAATTACGATAGACAAGGAAGAATCTGAATATTTCATTATACTTTATACTAAGGTGTTGGGTCTCGAAATCGTTAGAAAAAAAATTATTGAAATTTTATACCCCGACTGAGAACGAAACTATTGAGTTCTGACTGTTTTGGATAAACAAGAGCTAGGTTTCTAGTACGGAAAAGTTGATTATGAAAACTGAACTTACGAAGATAAAATTTCAATATTATTGATATTGAACATTTCCATATGAATGGAAATGCATCTTTCTTCATTGTTTCCTAAACTCTATTGAATATCGACAATTCAACATGAATTTCCTATTATTATTTAGGGTAAGCCGCCATGGTGAAATTGGTAGACACGCTGCTCTTAGGAAGCAGTGCTAGAGCATCTCGGTTCGAGTCCGAGTGGCGGCATAAATATTATTTAATATTAAGAATATAGACACAATAGATCTAATAGAATATAAAATATTCTATTTTATATTCTATTTAATACTATAAAAGAATATAGACACAATAGATCTAATAGAATATAAAATATTCTATTTTATATTCTATTTAATCCCCTCCCCGATTTCAATTATTTAAAAGGGACTCTTCTTTATGATATTTGCGACCTTAGAACATATATTAACTCATATTTCCTTTTCGATCATCTCAATTGTGATTATGATTCATTTGATGAACTTATTAGTCTACGAAATCGAAGGATTACGTAATTCGTCAGAAAAAGGGATGATAGTTACTTTTTTCTCTATAACAGGGTTTTTAGTTATTCGTTGGATTTCTTCGGGACATTTTCCCTTAAGTAATTTATACGAATCATTAATCTTCCTTTCATGGAGTTTATCCATTATTCATATGATTCCGTATCTTGGGAATCATAAAAATGATTTAAGCGCAATAACTGCACCAAGTGCCATTTTTACCCAAGGGTTCGCCACGTCAGGTCTTTCAACTGAAATGCATCAACCCGCAATATTAGTACCTGCTCTACAATCTCAGTGGTTAATGATGCATGTCAGTATGATGCTATTGAGCTATGCAGCTCTTTTATGCGGATCATTATTATCAGTCGCTCTTATAGTTATTACTTTTCAAAAAAGAATCGATTCTTTTTTGAAAAACAAGAATTTTTTAAGTTTAAGGAAGTCGTTTTTATTTGGTGATATGGAATATTTTAACGAAAAAGGAAGTGTATTAAAAAAGACTTCTTTCCTCTCATTTCAAAATTTTTACAAATATCAATTAATTCAGCGTTTGGATTATTGGAGTTATCGTGTCATTAGTTTAGGGTTTACCTTTTTAACCATAGGCATTCTTTCTGGAGCAGTATGGGCTAATGAAGCATGGGGTTCTTATTGGAATTGGGACCCTAAGGAAACTTGGGCATTTATTACTTGGACTATATTTGCAATTTATTTACATACTAGAACAAATCCAAAATTGCAAGACCAAGGCACGAATTCGGCATTTGTAGCTTCTATAGGATTTCTCCTAATTTGGATATGCTATTTTGGGATCAATCTATTAGGGATCGGGTTCCATAGTTATGGTTCATTCCAATGAATATCTAATTGAATAAAATAAACTACACGAATAATACAGAAAAAAATCGTCTGATACACAATGAACATTTGTGCGGCGAGTTTTTGAGAACCGTTTAAATAGACGAATTATTCAAATGGTTCTCAAAAACTTTAGATGTATCTCATTACAATTCTAATTCACCCTTCCTTTTTTTTTTCATTGTACAACGAAGAATCGTGAAAATATGAAAGTCAAAGAATTCTAAGACTTTCTTTCCAATAAATGAAAATTAAAGAATTTTCATTTATTATTGAATCTAAAAAAAGAATTAGTATCTATAATGAAATACATTAGATAATAGAACTTGTACCTTGTCAACCGATAACGGGAGAACGAAATCAGGATAAATACCAATTCCTATTACAAGGTAGAAAGATACAGATCGAAACAAATAGTTCTCGTGGTCCAGAATCAAAAAAATTCGAGTTTGGAATATTGAATAGCTTGTATCCATAGAAAATCTGACGTAACATAGATAATAAAAAAATAGGAGTTAATATCATTCCAATTGCCATTACAAATGTAATTAACATTTTTGGCATGAAAAGATATTTTGGGCTGGTAATTATTCCAAAAAAGACTAAGAATTCTGCAACAAAACCACTCATTCCTGGCAATGCAAGAGAAGCCATCGAGAAACTACTAAACATGGTAAATATTTTTGGCATTGGGATAGATATCCCCCCCATCTCTTCGAGATAAACAAAACGTATTCTATCACAACTTGTTCCTGCTAAGAAAAAAAGTGCAGCACCAATCAATCCATGAGAGAGTATTTGTAAAATGGCTCCATTAAGTCCCACGCCAGTTATAGAACCAATTCCTATAATTATGAAACCCATGTGAGATACGGAAGAATAGGCAATACGTTTTTTTAAATTGCGTTGACCGAGAGAGGTTGAAGCTGCATAAATGATTTGTATTATTCCTACTATCACCAACCAGGGAGATAATCTAGAATGAGCGTGAGCTAATAATTCCATATTGATCCGAATCAATCCATATGCTCCCATCTTTAATAAGATTCCAGCTAAAAGCATACATGTACTGTAATGTGCTTCCCCGTGGGTATCTGGTAACCATGTATGTAGGGGTATCATCGGCGATTTGACAGCATAAGCAATAAGAAAACCAAAATAGAGTATTATTTCCAATGCTGCAGGATACGATTGATTAGCTAGTTTTTCTAAATCTAATGTTGGTTCATTGGAACCATATAAACCCATACCCAGAACTCCTATTAAGAGAAAAATGGAACCTCCGGCAGTGCACAAAATAAACTTTGTAGCCGAGTACAGGCGTTTTTTTCCTCCCCACATGGATAAAAGTAAGTAAACAATGGAATTAATTCTAATTCCCACATGATGAAAAAAAGTAAAAGGTCTCGAGAAGAAAATGATCCTATTTGGCCACTATACATTGCTAACATCAAAAAATAGAAAAATCGCGGATTTCGAGTAACCGGCCAAGCTGCTAAAGTAGCTAAAGTAGTTATAAATCCTGTCAGTAAAATGGGTCCTATGGAAAGTCCATCGGTTCCCAGTCTCCAGTGAAAATCAAAAAGATTGATCCATTGAAAATCCTCCTTCAATTGGGTTAATGGATCGTCCAATTGGAAATGATAACAAAATACATAGGTCATTAGAAGGAGCTCTAGGATACATATACATAGAGTATACCACCTATACACCTTATTTCCCCTATGACGGGAGAAAAGACAATTGAAGAACCTGCGAATATGGGCAAAACAAGAAGTATAGGTGTTAACTCTAAGGAAAATAACTCGTGATAAAGACAAGATAAAATTAGACCAGAAAACCCCGTGCTCGGGAGAAGAATAATAGATTTTCTTTTCTCGAGTACGGGCTTTTGTCGGTAAAGAGGAATCAAACGATTCGAGTGGAGTTTTTTGTCACATATCAATAAGAAAGACCCATGCTGCGAGTTGTTTCATGCCATAAATAAACACGGACACTCAAAAAATCCGTTGGACAAGCGGATTCACATCTCTTACAACCTACACAATCCTCGGTTCTTGGCGCAGAAGCAATTTGCTTAGCTTTACATCCGTCCCAAGGTATCATTTCCAATACATCCGTGGGGCAAGCTCGAACACATTGGGTACATCCTATACATGTATCATAAATCTTTACTGAATGTGACATTAGAAGGTCTATAAATTCCAGTTTTGAACACAAAAGATTTTCGATCTGGTAAAATAAAATCAGAAAATGAAATAAATCATATATTTTCTATTGTAGACACCAGACGAATCAATGATTTATCAAAATTTGAAGAATAAATAGATTTTCTAATCTGTTTATGAGAAAGGGCCAAGATACTTCGATTTCCATTTCAATAACCATGAAATATGAGTTTACGAATTCAATTCATGTTCATTTTACTATATTTTTATATATAAATAATAAATATATTAATATAAATATAGAAAATAGAATAGATTCTAGTATATAGAAATAGAATTAAGGATATGATGATATATTATATATCAGATGAATACGTTTGTTATTTAGGTGTAGTGATAGAATAGGTTATTAACTCTAAATCATAAATCTATATGAAAAAAAAGAATAAAAAAAATAAATAAGAAAATAATAGAATATTATATTCTATTGAATTCTAATTATATTATCTTATTATTCTAATTCTATTAGATTCTATTTAGAATATTTATAAAAGTCTTATGTTTTGATTTCTATGTGATAAGATAGAAGAAATATGACTAATTATTCAGCAAATTCGATTGATTGATACGAGTTGATTTTCTGTTACGATGGATCGACGAAACAATAGCTAGCCCAATAGCTGCTTCAGCAGCCGCAATGGCTATAACAAAGATTGAGAAAATTTCTCCTTTTAATTGCCGACTATCAAATATATCGGAAAATGCGACGAGATTTATATTCACCGAATTCAGTATAAGCTCAAGACACATAAGTGCTCTAACCATGCTTCGGCTTGTGATCAGTCCGTAGATACCGATAGAAAATAAATAAACACTTAGAAAAAGTACATGCTCTAACATCATTGATAAATTCCTCATATATCTCGATTCATTTCAATATGAACAAAAATGAAACCGATTCAGTTGACTAGTAGAATAGAAGAATTACAGAACAAAAGAAGATATTCACAGTAGATTGAAATAAAATAGATTCAATCCATTTTAATTCTTTAATTCTAAAAAAGGAAGTTCTTATTTATTATTATATTAGATTATTGACGAGCCATAGTAATTGCACCTATCAAAGAAACTAAAAGAATTATAGAAATGAGTTCAAAAGGAAGATAAAAATCTGTGGATAAATGAATCCCAATTTGTTGAACGTTACTCATTAAGTCCTGTTCTATAATCTGATTTGATCTTGTAGTCCGAAAAATGCCGGACCATGACGTATCTGGGATAGTAGTCATTAATGAAAAAAAAATACTTGTACAAACCAGTGAAGTGATCCTATCTCCAATGGTCCACAAATAGGAATCATTGGAATATTCTGAACCGTTCATGAACATCACAGCAAATATGATTAATACATTTATGGCTCCCACATAAATAAGGAACTGTGCGGCAGCTACAAAATAGGAATTCAATGAAATATAGAATAAGGATATACAAACAAGAACCAATCCCAATGAAAAGGCAGAATCAATGGGATTGGTAAGTAATACTACTCCCAGACCTCCTAATATAAGAACTGATCCCAGAAATACTACAAGAATATCATGTATTGGTCCAGGTAAATCCATTATGAAATAAAAGATAAATAAATAAGTCGAAATATTTCATGACCTTACTAAGGGTCCAGGAAAGGAACTATTTTTTTATATGATACTCTTCATAATTGACATTAACTAAGGGTCCAGGAAAGGAACTATTTTTTTATATGATACCTTCCTAATTGAATGAAAAAAAATGAATATCATTAGATAGATAAAATAAAGTTATTTGGCTAATCCTACTTTATTCCAAACCAAATCTTAGTAATTGGTAATCGTTCTTGAACCAAGCAAGGGGTTTTTATTTTTTCATTTTATTTGTTGAATCCATAACTGTTTGAATTGTGTAATCTCCAATTATTGAAATGGGTAACCTACCTAAAGAAATTTGATTATAATTCAATTCGTGACGATCATAAGTGGAAAGCTCGTATTCTTCAGTCATCGATAAACAGTTTGTTGGACAATACTCGACACAGTTACCGCAAAATATACAGACACCAAAATCAATACTATAATGAAGCAATTGTTTTTTCTTCAATATCTTTTTCAAATTTCCAATCAACAATGGGAAGGTCTATTGGACATACGCGAACACATACTTCACAAGCAATACATTTATCAAATTCAAAGTGGATTCGACCACGAAAACGTTCTGATGTGATTGATTTTTCATAAGGATATTGAATAGTTACAGGTAAACGATTTGTATGGGATAAGGTAATTATGAAACTTTGTCCAATGTACCTTGCGGCTCGTATTGTTTGTTTGCCATAATTCATGAACCCAGTAACCATAGGTAACATATTATAGATATCCATGAATAAAATTTATGTTTCTTTCTCTTGGTTGAGATAAGTTATGAATATAGAATATTCATTATTGTTTTCTCTTAATTTCTTATTTTTATTTATAGTTTATAGTGAAACGAGTTGAAAAGAAGTTGTCAATAATAGATTACCTAGAGAAATAGGTAAAAGAAATTTCCATCCAAGATTTAATAATTGATCCATTCTCATCCTAGGTAAAGTCCATCTTGTTGTGATAGGAATGAACAGAAACAAATAAGCTTTAGCTAATGTAATAAAGATACTAATTGCTATTACAAAGACTCTAAACATTTTATTTATTCCAAAAAGTTCAGTAAGAGATATGTACGGAATAGAAAAATTCCACCCACCTAAGTAAAGAACTGTTACAAATAATGAAGAAACTAATAGATTTAGGTAAGAAGCAAGATAAAAGAACCCGTATTTTATACCTGAATATTCGGTTTGATAACCTGCTACTAATTCTTCCTCTGCTTCTGGTAAATCAAAGGGTAATCTTTCATCATTCTGCTAGAGAAGACATTAGAAAAACTAGAAACCCTATGGGCTGACGCCACAGATTCCATCCCCCAAAACCATATTTGGACTGTGCCTCAATTATATCAACTGTACTTGAACTGTTAGATAATTATAGTCGATGATAACATCACTGCTCCCATCGCTATTCCAAAACCGTACATGAAACCTAAGCTTCATACGGCTCCTCTATGGCCACAAAGATAATGTCAAGGTAAGGACTGGTTCAGTATTATTGCTCTCCTTGGACCCTAGGTAAATACAATGTAAAGATAAATTGGAGGTTGGAGAGTCCTCAATTCGACCAATAAAATTCTGTCTGCTATAATAAGAAAAAGCACTTCCGAATTGATCTCATCCCTTATAATGATATTATCATTAAAATAATCAAAAATTATCTTTGTTCAGCAATAACTTAATCCTTCAATCAAATACTCGTTATATTCATAAATATAAAGAATTGGCATTAGTTAATGAATCATGATAAGAATTCCCATATGCATATGTATGAAGAAAGAAAGATTTTCTTATTATTCCCGTTTTATTCTTTTTTATTCTATTATCGTATTGCATATTCTATTTGTCTTGTTCCTGTTCTTTCTTTTTGAAAACTAAAAAAAAGGAAAGAAAATAAAGGATTAATTCGTTCTCGATAGTCATTTATTTAATAAGCGAATAGTAGCATACTCTAGATCGGAATCGTGGGGGAAGTACTGCTTGATCGTTTCTACCAACTTCAAGCCCTTATTATGATTCGTTTTATGCAAAGTTTTATGCAAAAATCCCTTTTTTTTATACCTTACATTATTTCCATTACTCATCCTTTGCGTACTTTGGTGTTCCTAACTGCCCACTTCTTTTTGATTGATCCCCAGTATAGTAATAAATACAGTTGATCTTTTGCATCCGCTTCAAGATATGACGACTCATAAAAGAATCTCAATCTTGGGGTAAACAACTTATGTTTACTTAAATTTTCTTCTTGTACCTAGGGAATGAGATTTTTATTGTTTTACTGCAAATTGAGGAGCAGTTTTGTTTCACTCATATAACTATCTGGTTTAACTCATCGAACTGAAATGTTTAATAAAAAAGATGAAGATATTTATTCAAGAAATTAATAGAAGAAAAAAAAGATTTTTTTTCTTATTTTATTTCATATTCATATTTACATATTTTATTTCTTATTTTATTTCATATTCATATTTACATATTGAATTCTATTTATATTGTATTGTATTGAAATTTCAATTAATTTATTATATTTTTTCTAGAAAAGAGATAAAAAATGAGTTCATGTTCCAACGCAATCGCACGTAGAGAGTATTGCTAACACACATAGAGTTAATTGGTATTTCAATAACTAATAGATTGAGCTGCAGCTCGTAGACCGCCTGAAAAGGAATACTTATTATTTGATCCATATCCTGACATAAGAAGACCAATGGGGACAATACTTGAAAAGGCAATCCATAAAAAAACACCTATACTGAGATCAGCTAAAACAAGGTTATATCCAAAAGGAATTACTAAATAACTTAGTAAAATTGATATAAACCCTATAGAAGGTCCGACACCTATAATAAACGAATATTACCTCTAGATGGAAGAAGATCCTCCTTCAAAAGTAGTTTGGTCCCATCCGCTAAAGCTTGAAGAATTCCTAATGGGCCGGCATATTCAGGTCCAATACGTTGTTGTATTGCTGCAGATATTTTTCTTTCTAACCACACAATGACTAATACCCCCATTGTGATTCCTAAAACAAGGGTTAAAATGGGGATAAAAATCCATATGAGTCCATATCCTTCTTTTAAGGATTCTAATCTATAAAAAGAATTAATAGTTTGTACTTCTGTCGTATCAATTATCATTTCAACGATCAACTTCTCCCATAATGATATCTATACTACCTAGTATCGTCATGATATCCGCCAATTTCATTCTTTTAACTAGCTGGGGAAGAATTTGCAAATTGATGAAACCGGGTGGACGAATTTTCCATCTCCAGGGGAAAACGCTACTATACCCCTATTAAATAAATTCCTAATTCTCCTTTTGGGGCCTCTACCCTTACATAAAGTTCTTGTTTTAACAATTCAAAATTGGGTGAAAGTTTTTTAGTAATAAATCTATATTCAAAATTATTCCATTCGGAATTCTTTGTCCTATGAAAACGCCGGTTTTCTAAATTCTCATAAGGTCCTCCAGGAATTCCTTCTAGAGCCTGTTGAATGATTTTTATGGATTCTTGCATTTCACCGATTCTTACTAAATAACGAGCTAATGTATCGCCTTCTTTTTGCCATTTGACTTCCCAATCAAATTTATTGTAACACTCATAACGATCAACTTTACGAAGATCCCATTGGATTCCAGAAGCTCGTAACATTGGTCCTGATAAACCCCAATTTATTGTATCCTCCCCACCAATAATGCCCACTCCTTCAACTCGTTCCAAAAAAATGGGATTTCGCGTAATGAGTTTTTGATACTCAACAACTTCTGTTAAAAAATAATCACAGAAATCAAAACATTTATCTATCCAGCCATAAGGTATAATCCGCATTATCCTGTGGCGAGCTTCGAATAGATCATATATTAATTCCCTCTCTCTTAAAATATAGAAAAAGGGAGTCTGTGCACCGATATCGGCCATAAAAGGGCCAAGCCATAACAAATGGGAAGCTATACGGCTCAGCTCCAGCATAATAACTCTGATATAACTGGCCCTTTTAGGCACTTGAACACTTTCCAATCGTTCTGGTGCATTTACTGTTATTGCTTCTGTGATTCATTATTTCATGAATTTATTCAAATGAAAAATATAATAAAAAAATAATGAAAAAATAAAAAATAACAAGGATAATAATAAGAAAATAATAAGAAACTCAAATAAGAAATTCAAATTTAATTAACGAGTTTTTGGTTCCCGAATATCTAACTGATTCATTAATTTCTTATAACGCACTTTGTTTTTCTTTGACAAATAAGTCAATAATCGTTGACGTTTTCCCAGAATTCTTCGTAGACCCCTTTGCGATAAAAAATCTCTTTTGTGCAATTCTAAATGTGAAGTAAGTCTCCGTATCTTACTGGTGAAATGGAATACTTGAAATTCAACAGACCCACTATTTTCTTCTTTTTCTTCTTGTGTAATAACTGAGATGAATGAATTTTTGACCATAAATTAAGATTTATATCTTTCTTTTCTGTGAATTTTACCGATCAGGAAAAATAATAATATTTATTATGCCAGTGATTTTCATCTAGTATACATCAAAATTGGATTTCATTCATATACTACTTTGTTTTTTCTTTATGTGGTTTATGTTTTTATGTTTTGTATATTTGGATCAAATATACAAAACATATATGTATTCACGAAAGAGAACAATTTCTTTTTACTTAAAAGGATTCCGCTCTTCCTAGTGAAAATTTATACACTATGAAATCAGCATCATGTATTAGAATGTTACACAGTGTATATATTTCGGCTTTCATCTACCAAATATGTTACACGATATGTAGGAAATCTACTATAAATTTTTTCATTTTTCATTGGAATTGAATTCATTCTGAATTGTGAATACATATGTATTCTTGACATACTGAAACGACTGCTGTTATTGGTATCAAACCAATAGCGATTCATACAAGCTACATCTTCTAATCGATAATTGGGCCAAAGAAACAATTTGAATTTCATGAAATTTTTTATATCTGTATTAATAAGTTTGTCCTCATTCAAAAATTGCCCACAGTTTCTTATTTTGTTTTCATTGCAAAATCTTGGATTTCTATCCACAACATTCAAATTCCGGGAATTGAAACAAATTCGAATTCGAAATTCTCTACGACGTCTGGGAGATAGAATATTTTCAGGAACAGGTAAATCATAATGATTTTTGTCTCCACTCAAAAATATGTTGCTGCGTCCTGCAATGGATTTTTCAAACCCCCCTTTCTCAATATATCTTTTTTTTGTGTATTTTTCATTTTTTTGGTACCTCTTATTATCGACCAATGAAATATCCATAGTTTGATATATAATAGATTTTCCGTCCCTTCGTATAGATAGACAAATTGGTTCAATAATAAATATTCCCTTTCTTATCAATTCTGCAAGAACTAGGTCCTTTTGAATCAGCATTTCATCTAGATTTATTTCACCTCTTTGAATCGAAGATATAGCAATTTCATTTGGATTTATCAGTCTAAGTAGGAGACAATATACCCTGATATTTTTCATTATTTTTTTATTCAAGGGATCAGCCCATCTTAGTTGAAAAAGTAAATATTTTTTCAAAAAGAAATCTAGTTCCATTTCATTCTTGCTCTTATATTGTTTTTTTTTTATACAATTTCCTTGGACCTGTTGTTCGTTTTCTTCCTGCTTGAAATTTCCTAATTCAAGATCTTTTTTTTTCTTAGATGATTTCTTTGGATTTACGTTAATGTTTTTACTTTTTTCATTTCTAGAAAAATGAAAAAAGAGTGATTTGATTGGGATGATCCAAGGTTGAATCTTATATACATTAAAAAGTAGCACAAATTCTGGGAAGAACCAAGTTTCTAGATTGGATATAGTATCATGATTTGATGCGGTATCATATAACCTTTCTTTTTCATTCCCATGCAATGAAAAAAGAAACTTTTTTGATTGCATTTTTTTTAAATTATGAATTTCAGTCTTAGTATTTTTCTGAATCTTGATGCCAATATGTACATTGGCCCAGATCTCAATATTATTTCTAAAACAAAGATGGAGAATTCTACAATCAAAATATTTTCTATCCAAATTTGTATTCCTATCAATAAGATATCCTTTTTCTATATAATCATTACTAGGTATACTTACCAATACATAAAATGATTCAGGTTTCGATGTATTGAAATGATATGGAATTTCTTGGTCCCCGTTTATTTCTAATGTTGATCCAGAAATGTATAAATTAGGGAGGCTTATGTATTTATATGATAAAAGATCATATCTGTAATGTTTTTTCCATTTGTCTTTTTGACTCATAAATGAATTCGCTGCATAGTCATTTTTTTTCATGGAATCAATGAGTTGGTATTTTTTATATAAATCCAATTGGATTGATTCCTTGTTTTGAATCATACGACGTTGATTTATTCTATTTCGCCATTCTTTAGGTACTAATCGAGAACTTTTTTTTTGAGATAAATCGTATTGATAATGACCTTTTAACCAGTTTTTCCATTCGTTCATTACATATGTATGAATTTTCTTATGTCTTGATTTGGAATTAAAGATTCCGTGTATCATACAATAGTCTTTTAAATTATCCTTAAAAAAAGGAGAGTTCCCTTGATATTGAAGCACAGGCCTTAATTTATACTTATTAAGTAATTGGTTTTGTGATATTTTGTAAAATACATATGCTTGGGACAGAGAAGATAAGTTCCAATAAGTATTGGAATTTTGATTGCTATTCTCAGTATTATCAGTATTTGAAAACAATTTTTTTAGAGTCAAAACAAAATTCATTGTATTTTGATTTGTTTCAACAATTCCTTCTTGTTCTTGATTTATTTCATTGTTGTAAATGGATTTATTAAAGATCTTTTTTGTTGATTCAAAGAAAATTTGTGCATTGATCTTAGAAATGGTAATGGTACATAGCAAAATATCTATGTATATTTTTTCAATGAATGATTTGATAAAGTAGTGTGATTTACGCATTAATCGGATATTTTTCCTTTTTAATATTTTCCAAATATGTTTCTGTGATCCCGATCTTTTATTATCATAAATTAGAACTATTTCTTTTTTTTTCTTGTCTTTTTCGGTTCGTTCAATTTGATTCCTTATTTTGATTGTCTTATCAGAAAGATCTTTCATTCTTCTTTCTATTAGTGAATAATTTAACCAATTCATCGTTCGAATTTGAACGGACGATTCGCGAAGAATCTTATTATTTTTTTTTAAATATTTTTTTTTTTCGTTCGGTTCATATACTTTTTCTTTCCTCAATTCAAATAATAAAATTGGATTTACTTTCTCCAGTTTTCTCATTATTAGCTTGATAACTCGAACTATTTTGATGACCCCTTTTGTTTTTTCTTTTCTAACTTTTAGAAAGGATTTTATTTTTTTATTGAAAAATTTTATAACTTGTAAAAATTTATTTTTCACCTTTTTTCTTATTTTTTGGAGTTCTTTATAAATAGGTTCAAAAAAAAAAGGTCGTTTTCGGGGAGAACCAAAGGGAAGTTCCGCTTCCATTCCCCAGACTGTTAAAAAACAAAAATTTGTTTTTTTCTCTTTTTTTTTCATTAGATCTCTATGATTAGATCGTGCCTTAGATTTTCTCCAAGGTTTTAGACAGAAATGGATAATTAGAATCTTTATCTGAATACCGTCTATTAACCAATCTTGGGGAAATTCTGTTTCTGATAATTGAACACCATTATAGGTGCATTTAATATGCATTTCTCTATTCCATTCCTTAAAATCCTCGTCCCACTCGGGAGATTGGAATAATAACATACGGAAAAGATTTTTGGTTATTATTAACGAAGGCAATATAATGTATTTTCTAAGAAAAGATTGGGTTACTAACATCAAACCTCTTATTACTTGAGTAAATAGAAAGGCATCCCAAGCTTCTGATATTTCTATCTGTTCATTTTTATATTTTTTTTCCTCTTTCTCCTTTTCTTCTTTTGTATCTTTATTTTCAAAATAGGAAATTTTTAATTCTGATTCTTGTTCTCTGCCCATCCAATTTTGAAAAATGAGATTCTTCATTTCGTTGATATCAAAATACGAAAAAAAAGATGTTTTGCCTAGACGATCCAAAAAAAGCGGGGAATGTACATTTACTTGAAAGAGGTCCCAAATAACTGTTTTACGTCTTTGAGCGCGCATGGATCCTTTGATTAGATTGCGACGAAAATCCGATTGTTGTGAGTAACGTATCAAAGCCACCTCTTCCTCTTCCGTTTGATCATCATTTGTTACGATAGTAATCAGAATACTAATTCTATTCTGAATACTAGAAATAGAATTGGTATTCTGATCATTATCGTTATAAATTACCACACGTTTGGCTCTTCTTGAATGAATCTCATGATCTTCTTCCTCCAATTCTTCTTCATTTTCTTCTTCCTCTTCTTCCAAATTATCGGTTAATTTGTATGACCATCGAGAAACCTTTTTAATGACTTCTTCTATTCTAATTCCAATAGATTGATTTTTCATTGTTTTTTGATCTTTTGTATGTGTTGTAATTACATCAAATACAAATTGCAAATATTTTGCTTGACTTTCTGAATCAATTCCTTTTTCTTCGTAGAATTCAATAAGAATTAGATCATGAATCTTATTTATAAAAAAAAATTCTACTAAATCTTCTGTATCTTTATAAGTATTCATGATTGCACGTGAATATAATTTTTTTCTCGTTCCTCGATATGGTCCGTTAAAAAAAGGATCATATACTTTTGGCAAGCATTTTTTTCTTTTTTCATCATCGCATAATATGGTTCTTTTTTCAAGCATATCCAGACTAGGGGATCCTTCATTTTTTTCTAGAATTTGGATTCGGCTTCTAAATTCATTGTTCAAATTGCACTT